ATTTTTCCAAGTACACCTTCCGGTACACTTACCATGTTACGACTTGCCTCCCCTGCTGTTGGTGCGGGTGCTTAGTTACTTAAATTTTTAACTTGGGGAGAGTGACGGGCGGTGTGTGCACGCTTCAGAACCATTTCAGGGGGACACTCTGCTTGCCCCTTACTTCTAAATCCTCCTTCATGTGTGCGTTTTCAGCGGTACAATTCGTTTTAGCTGTAAAAGCAATTGTAGCCCATTTCTTCCCCTCTCATACGCTACACCTTGACCTGACGTTTTGGGCTGTGCCATTTCTGCTCACTACTGGGCCTTCATAGGGTGGGCTGACGACGGCGGTATATAGGCTGGAAAGAACAAGAGAGGGTGAGGTTAAGCGGGGGTTATCGGTTCTAGAACAGGCTCCTCTAGGTGGGTGTGAAGCGCCGCCAAGTCCTTTGGGTTTTAAGCTAGTGCTCGTAGTACCCGGGCGGATAGAATAGGTATGGGTCTATCTAAGTTTAAGGCTAGGCATAGTGGGGTATCTAATCCCAGTTTGTTCCCTAGCTCTCGTGGGTTCAAAGGTTGTAAAGCCACTTTCGTGGGTGGGCTTCATGCCCCCGAATGCGTAATACAGCTTTGGGGGCGTTCGGCTTTAGTATAAGGTTAATTTAACCACTCTTTACGCCGGCGATTGTCAGCTTGGGCCTCTCGTATAACCGCGGTGGCTGGCACGAGTTTTACCGACCCTCTTAGCCTTAACTAAGTCAAGTTTTCACTTATGGCTTAATGTTTATCACTGCTGAAATCCCTTGAGGGTGTGGCTAAGCAAGGCGTCGTGGGCTATTCAGTAAGAATGTGCCTGATACCAGCTCCTCGCTCCCAGAAGGGAGCTGTGGGGCATTCTCACAGGGGTGCGGATACTTGCATGTGTAAGTTTAGCTACAGTTGACAATAAAGTCAGGACCAAGCCTTTGTGCTTTCGGAGCCTATTCAGGGCCCATCCTAACATCTTCAGTGTTATGCTTTGATTAAGCTACGATAGCTTTTTGTACTATTATAATAATATGAATTTGAACACATGGGTTAGGCATAAAGGGCACCTCCTCGGCCGGGGAGTGTTGGTTTTTCACTAGGGGTTAAGCTACGATAGCTTTTTGTACTATTATAATAATATGAATTTGAACACATGGGTTAGGCATAAAGGGCACCTCCTCGGCCGGGGAGTGTTGGTTTTTCACTAGGGGTTAAGCTACGATAGCTTTTTGTACTATTATAATAATATGAATTTGAACACATGGGTTAGGCATAAAGGGCACCTCCTCGGCCGGGGAGTGTTGGTTTTTCACTAGGGGTTAAGCTACGATAGCTTTTTGTACTATTATAATAATATGAATTTGAACACACAGATTACTTTTCAGACCAGGGCTAAGCTTGTTTCCGGGGGGGTTTACAGGCAATAAAAGTCCAGGGCTGCGGGGGGGTAGGGGGGGTTTACGCTCAAAAACCCGGGGGAGATCATGAGTCGCTATAGGAAGGATAACATATGTTATGTCCTTGATATCAGGTATGTAATTCTTAATTGATTTTCCTAGATAACTCATTTAATAAGTCGAACCCAAGTAAATATGTTCAACCTTAAATGAGGTTCTTAGCGCTGCACTCTGAAATGCGATTGAAGGGAAACCAAAAAAGAAAACCCCTAGCACTTTGGAGAGAACGCTCGGCATGTTGGGTAACGGGGTTAATGTTTACCACCATTAACTTATGCCAGCGTCAAGGTTAATTAGGGGGTTTTTAATGTGATGGCCCTGAAATAGGAACCAAATGCCAGGAATAATTCACTAAGTGAAACCCCCACGAGTCTTGTCCCTGACCATCAATAACCGTGGGAGTTCTGATTAACAACTGATGCAATTCTTGTCTACATTTTCAAGTTAAAAATAACAGTATTTTGAGTCCTGGTATATAAGGTCTCATTCATTTAGTGTTAAGGCTTATGTAGTGTGGATAGTTAATTCATAGTTTGGTCCTTATCTTTTAAGTGTACGTCTTGGTTCAACTTAATTTCTTCATTATCAAACAATCCCTTTTTATTGTCACTGAGAATATGAATGATTAATCATTTATGTATTAATCACAACTCTTGATAAATGGTCGATATAAATGTATGGTGATAATACATATATGTATATACACCCAAAGAGTAGTTTAATCTGTTAGAATCCTGGCTTTGGGAGTCAGGGGTGAGAGTTAGAGTCTCTTCTCTTTGAAGCACAAGGGAGGAGTTTAACCTCCGGCATCCGATTTACAAGACCGGCGCTCTAACACTGAGCTACTAATGCAGGCGAGTCCTAGAATTTTGTTTTCCGTTCAGCCTGCAAGGGGAAAGAGGACAAGGAAGATTAGGAAGTAGAGGGCTGATGCAATTTGGCCAATAATGATGTAGGGGTCCTCGACCGGCATGCCTCCAATTCAAGTGAGGATGGCAACGTCTGCAACGAGGGTTCAGAAGATCACTTGTGATAGTGGGCGGAAGGTGAGGCTTCGGTGTTTAGACGTGTGAAGGATTGGGACAAGCATTAGTACAAGAATGGAGGCAAGGAGGGCCAGTACCCCTCCTAATTTGTTTGGGATGGATCGGAGGATGGCGTAGGCAAACAGGAAGTACCACTCCGGCTTAATGTGGGGCGGGGTGACTAGGGGGTTTGCGGGGGTGAAATTGTCGGGGTCCCCTAGGTAGTTAGGGGAGAATAGCGCCAGAGATGTAAGGGCTAGGAAGAGGATGATAAAGCCTAGGATGTCCTTGTAAACGAAATAAGGGTGGAAGGGGATTTTATCTGCATTTGGGTTGAGTCCTATGGGGTTGTTGGAGCCAGTCTCATGAAGGAAGAGAAGGTGTAGCATCGTTGCCGCAGCAATTACAAAGGGGAGAAGGAAGTGGAACGCGAAAAATCGGGTAAGGGTGGCATTGTCTACCGAGAAGCCGCCTCAGATTCATTGGACAAGGGTGTTGCCCACGTAAGGGACGGCCGAGAGTAGGTTAGTGATGACTGTGGCTCCTCAGAAAGACATTTGTCCTCAGGGTAAGACGTAGCCTACGAAGGCGGTCATCATAACGAGGAGGAGGAGAACGACTCCGATGTTTCAGGTCTCCTTGTATATGTAGGAGCCGTAGTATAGTCCTCGGCCGATGTGGAGATAAATACAGATGAAGAAGAATGATGCACCGTTGGCATGCATGTTCCGAATAAGTCAGCCGAAGTTTACGTCACGGCAGATGTGTGCGACAGAGGAGAAGGCCGTGGCAATATCTGCGGTATAGTGCATGGCTAAAAATAGTCCTGTAAGGAGTTGGATTGCAAGGCAGAGGCCTAGAAGGGATCCGAAGTTTCATCAAATGGAGATGTTCGAGGGGACGGGAAGGTCTACAAGGGCGTCATTGGCAATTTTTAGGAGCGGGTGGGTTTTCCGGAGGTTGGCCATTACAAGGTTTCTGTAGTTGAATAACAACGGCGGTTTTTCAAGTCGTTAGTCCTGGTTAAAATCCTGGTGGAAATTATGTTTTATTCTGTAGTGTTATTCTTATTTGGGTGAGTAGTAGGTTCGATCATTGTGGCTGCTAACCCTTCTCCTTATTTTGGGGCCCTGGGGTTAGTGTTTGTTGCGGGCATGGGAGGATCAGTTATGCTTATGCACGGCGCTTCTTACTTGTGCTTTATTCTATTTCTAGTTTATTTGGGGGGAATGTTGGTTGTTTTTGCCTACACCTCTGCGATAGCTGCGGACCCTTATCCTGAGACTCTTGGGTCCACAGGGGTCTTGAAGGGGCTAGTTGCATATTTATTTGGGTTCTTTGTGGTGTGTGTGTTCTTATGACAGGGGTGGGTGGCAGAGCCTGGTGATCTTGTGTTTGATCTAGATGAAATAAGCATGTTTCGGGGGGACATGGAAGGGGTTGCACAGATGTACTCGGCAGGGGGGTGAACTTTAATAATGTGTGCTTGGGCTTTGTTGTTAGCCTTGTTTGTAGTTATAGAGTTAATTCGGGGTCCAAGCCGCGGGGCTCTCCGGGCGGTTAGATAATAACCAGGGTGACTGCAAGGGCAATAGCCATAATAAAGAAGATAAGATAGGAGGCGACCTTCCCGTGTTGCATGTTGCTGGTAGTGGTGACGAGGGGGGCGTTAATTGAGGTAAGAGCCTTGGGTCCGGTCTTTTCTAATCAGCTTTGATCAACGGTCTGAGCGGCAATGAATTGTCCAAGGATCAGGTTGATCTTTGGGGGCAGGCGGTGTATGATCGCTGGGAAAAACCCTAACATGTTGGAGAAGTGATGGGGAGTGAGCTGGGGGGCAGGTTTAAATTGCTTGCTTGTAAGGGAGGCTAGTTCGAGGGCAGTTAATAGTCCGATGATTGTAACGACAAGGGCTGCTAGTTTAAGCACCAGGGGCATGCTTATAACGGGGGTCTTTATGGGTAAGATAGATGAGGTAATAATAAGTCCTGCAATAATGCTCCCTCATGCGAGTCGTTTAATGGGGTTCATAACGGCGGAGTTATTTTCGTTGATAGGTGAGAGGGCAGGGAATCGTGGTTGGCCCATTGAAACAAAGTAGACGACTCGTAGGCTGTAGATGGCGGTGAAAGAGGTGGCTAGTAATGTAAGGGTTAGGGCCCAGGCGTTTAAGTGGGAGGTGTTTAAGGCCTCAATAATGGCGTCTTTCGAGAAGAAGCCCGCCAGGAAGGGGGTCCCCGTTAGGGCAAGACTGCCGATCGTTACGCAGGAGGAGGTGAAGGGGGTGAGGTGGTGCATGCCCCCCATCTTACGAATGTCTTGCTCATCATTTAAGCTGTGAATAATAGAGCCTGAGCAGAGGAAAAGCATTGCTTTAAAGAAGGCGTGAGTGCAGATGTGAAGGAATGCTAACTGGGGTTGGTTAAGTCCGATGGTGACCATCATGAGCCCTAGCTGGCTAGATGTTGAGAAGGCTACAATTTTTTTGATATCATTTTGGGTTAGGGCGCAGGTGGCTGTAAATAGAGTGGTTAATGCGCCTAGACATAAACAAATGGTTAGAGCAGTTTGGTTCCCTTCTAGAAGGGGGCTTATTCGGATTAAGAGGAAAATACCGGCGACGACCATGGTGCTTGAGTGGAGTAGGGCTGAAACTGGTGTAGGGCCCTCCATGGCGGAAGGGAGTCAAGGGTGGAGCCCAAACTGGGCGGACTTACCAGTCGCGGCGATAATGAGGCCAATTAGGGGGTAGGTTAAGTCGAGGCCTTGAGCGGCTGAAAATAGCTGGTGTATTTCTCAGGAATTTAGGTTTGTTGCCATCCAGGCTATTGCGAAGATGAGGCCAATGTCGCCAACTCGGTTATAGAGAACGGCTTGTAGGGCTGCTGTGTTAGCATCTGCTCGTGCGTACCATCAGCCGATGAGGAGGAAGGATATAATCCCGACTCCTTCTCAGCCGATAAAAAGTTGGAATATATTGTTTGACGTGACAAGTACGATTATTGCAATTAGGAAAATTAGCAGGTATTTAAAAAATCGGTTCATGTTTGGGTCAGCATGTATGTACCAGGAGGCGAACTCTAAAATGGATCAGGTGACATAGAGGGCAATAGGGGTGAAGATGATAGAGTAGTGATCAAATTTGAGACTAATAGTGATATCAAAGGCGGCTGTGTTTATTCAGGTCCAGGTTGTGACAATAGTTTCTGTTCCTTCTGAGAGAAAAATAAAGAGGGGGAGGAGGCTAACAAAGAAGGCCATTTTAACTGCTGTTTTCACTTGCAGAACGGCTCAGTCAGGTAGCAGGGGTTTAGGAGAGAGTGTGGTAAGAACAGGGTAGACCAGGAGGCCGAAGATAATTAGTAGGCTTGTGGTAAACATAACTGGGGAGGGGTGCATAGCTACTACTTGGATTTGCACCAAGAGTTTTTGGTTCCTAAGACCAACGGATGAGCTGTTATCCTTTAGGAGCAAAGTCGAGTGAGCCTCGGATTCCAACCGAGGTAAAAGAAGTTTAGCAGGCTTCCATGCTGCAAGCCTCTCTCGGTGAGCAAGAGGGTTTTAACCCCTGTCGTTAGTACCACAAACTAAAATTTTCATTAAACTATGCCTACAAAAGGCTCAACCTCAGATTAGCTCGGGTTTCGTAATGAGGAGGAGGAGGGGGATGAGGTGCAGGGTCAGGAGGAGGTGTTCTCGGGAGTGGGAGGGTTCCAGAGCCGTTATATGGGCTGGGAGGGGCCCTCGTTGTGTCATTAAGAACATGTAGAGGGAGTAGCCAGCAGTAATAAGGGTTCCGGCCCCGGTTAATAAAAGGGTAAATCATGACCAGTTGAAGAGGGAGGTCATAATTATTAGCTCTCCCATTAAATTAGGGAGAGGGGGGAGTGCAAGGTTAGCCAAGCTAGCTAGGAATCATCATGAAGTTATTAAGGGAAGGACTGTCTGTAGGCCTCGAGCTAGAATTATAGTACGACTGTGGGTGCGTTCGTAGTTGGTATTAGCCAGACAGAAGAGGGCAGAAGAGGTTAATCCGTGGGCGATTATAAGAATTAATGCTCCCGTGAAGCTCCATGGAGTTTGGATAAGAATTGCTGCGGCTACCAAACCTATATGTCCTACGGAGGAGTAGGCGATTAGTGATTTCAGATCTGTTTGTCGGAGGCAGATAGAGCCGGTTATGACAACCCCCCATAATGCCAGGATAAGAAATGGGTAGCAAAGCTCCTTTGTTAGGGGCTCTAAAATAATTATGATTCGCATCATTCCGTAGCCGCCAAGCTTTAGTAGGACGGCTGCTAGGATTATTGAGCCGGCAATAGGGGCTTCTACGTGGGCTTTGGGGAGTCAGAGATGAATGCCATAAAGGGGTATCTTAACTAAAAAAGCTATAAGGCATCCGGCCCAAAGAAGCTTATCCGCGAATGAAGTTAAGGGGGAGGCCGGGGAAAAATGAAGAATTAGAAGAGATGTTGAGCCAAGGTAGCTTTGGAGGTAAAGAATAGAGACCAGCAGGGGGAGGGAGCCTGCAAGCGTGTAGAAAAGGAAGTAGGTGCCGGCAGTGAGGCGCTCTGCTTGATTTCCTCAGCGGGTAATAATAATAAGGGTGGGGACCAGAGTGGCTTCAAACATCAAGAAGAAGAGGATTACTTCAACGGAGGCAAAAGCAAGGATAAGAAATGTTTGTAGGGCGATTAGAAGAGTAATATAGAGTCGTTGGCGGTTTTCTGGCTCTGAGGTCATATGATTTTGGCTAGCGATGATCATAATCGGTAGGAGTCAGCAGGACAGGACTAGTAAGGGGGCTGATAATAGGTCGGTTGCCATGTAGGGATTGAGCGATTTTCACCCAGTCTCCGAAGTATGTACTAATCATGTGAGGCTAAACATGGCAATTAGTAAGCTGTGCGCTAGTGTACTTGGTCAGAGCCATTTTGTTCGAACGCTTCAGGTTGTAAGAGCTAGCATGACAGTGGGGATGAGAATTTTTAGCATTGCAGGAGGTTAAGGTTTTGGAGGCGGTCCGAGCCATGAGTGCGGGTGGTTGCTACAAGTAGGGCTAACCCTGCACTTGCTTCACAAACTGAGAGGGTGAGCAGAATAATAGGAGCGGTGGCAGCGATAGAAGAATTTAGTTGAAGCATTCAAAGGGAGAGGCCTAGGAACAATGAGAGTATTATTGCTTCCAGGCAGAGTAGTGCCGACAGAAGATGTGTTCGGTTAAATGCTAAGCCGAACAGGCCTGTAAAGAAGGCAATTGTAAAGGCTGAGTGGGTTGTGGCCATTAGACAATTGTGGACTTTAACCACAAGGTTTTGAGCCGAAATCAAATATTTTTCTTAAATTAATTGTCTATTCGGCTCATTCTAGTCCTCCCTGTATTCACTCGTACGCCAATCCGAGGGTTAGTAGGACAAGCACTGTGGTTGCTCAGGTGAAGGTCAGGAGGGGGGAGGAGAGGTGGTTGCCCCAGGGGAGAGGAAGGAGCAGAACAATTTCCAGGTCAAATAGAAGGAAGAGGATGGCAACAAGAAAGAATCGCAAAGAGAAGGGGAGGCGAGCGGACCCGAGGGGGTCAAAGCCACACTCGTAGGGGGAGAGCTTCTCTTGATCAGGTGTCATTATTGGGAGTCAGAATGAGACGATAGCTAGAATTGCTGATAGTGCTGTAGTAATCAAAATAATAGTTGTAAGTAGGTTCATTATCTTTCCCTGGGTTCTGACCAAGGCCTTGCAATTGGAAGTCGCGTGTACTATTTAATACTAGAAAGATTATGATCCTCATCAGTAGATAGAGATATAAAGGAAGAGTCATACAACATCAACGAAGTGTCAATATCAGGCTGCTGCCTCAAAGCCAAAATGGTGCTGTGTAGTAAAATGGTATTTGACTTGTCGTAGCAAGCATACGGCCAGGAATGATGAGCCGATAATAACGTGTAGTCCATGGAAGCCGGTGGCCACGAAGAAGGTTGAGCCGTAAACTCCGTCTGCAATGGTGAAGGGCGCTTCATAGTACTCTAGTGCTTGGAGCACGGTGAAGTAGAAGCCCAGGAGGATCGTTAGTGTTAGGGATTGAATTGCTTGGACTCGTTCACCCTCTATGATGCTGTGGTGGGCTCAGGTGACTGTGACACCGGAGGCAAGCAGAACGGCAGTATTAAGAAGAGGGACTTCGAACGGGTCTAGGGTAGTAATTCCGGCTGGGGGCCAGCAGCCTCCAATCTCAGGGGTGGGGGCGAGGCTAGAGTGATAAAAGGCTCAGAAGAAGCCTAGGAAGAAGAACACTTCTGATGTAATAAAAAGAATCATGCCATAGCGGAGGCCTTTTTGGACAGGTGGGGTGTGGTGTCCTTGATAAGTTCCTTCTCGCACAATATCTCGTCATCACTGGTATATTGTTAACAAAAGAAGAATAGTGCCTAAATACATTAATGTTGTGGCGTTGTAGTGGAACCAGATGGCTAGGCCGGAGGTTATTAACAGGGCGGCTACTGCCCCGGTTAGCGGTCAAGGGCTTGGGTCTACTATGTGATATGCGTGTGCTTGGTGGGCCATTAGACGTTCTCTTGTAGGTAAAGGCTTAAAAGGAGGACAAAGACATAGGCCTGGATCATGGCAACAGCCACTTCTAAAAGGGTGAGGAGGAAAAGTAGAATTGCTGTAAGAATTGCGACTGTGGGTATAAGGGGGAGAAGGACAAATGCGGCTGTGGCAATAAGTTGAATCAGGAGGTGCCCCGCTGTAAGGTTGGCCGTTAGTCGGACTCCAAGGGCGAGGGGTCGAATAAATAGGCTAATTGTTTCGATAATAATTAGGATAGGGATTAGGGGGGTGGGGGTGCCTTCAGGAAGGAGGTGGCCCAGAGCGTGGGTGGGGTTATTACGCATGCCAATAATTACAGTGGCTAATCATACGGGCACGGCAAATCCCATGTTTAGGGAGAGTTGAGTAGTGGGTGTAAACGTGTACGGTAGGAGGCCTAGTATATTAAGGGAAATCAGGAAAATCATCAAGGAGGCCAGGAGGGCGGCTCATTTATGTCCCCCTACGTTAATAGGAAGGAAGATTTGGTGAACAAACTGTTTAATAAATCAATTTTGGAGTGTTAGAAGGTGATTTTTTACTCAGCGGGATGAGGGAGCGGGAAAAAGGGTTCAAGGGAAGGTTAAGGCCAAGGCCATAAGGGGGATGCCAAGGTAAACGGGGCTTATAAATTGATCAAAGAAGCTTAGTGTCATGGTCAGTTTCAGGGGTCTGTTTTTGGTTTTTGGGCGGCTTGAGATGTGGGCTCATTAGGGAAGGTATGGGAAATGATTTTTGGGGGAATTACAGTAATAAAGACTAATCATGAGAAGACTAAAATTATAAATCAGGGGGCGGGGTTGAGCTGGGGCATGCCACTAAGGGTGGTCGGGAATCACCTATCTTTAGCTTAAAAGGCTAATGCTTGTCCCTATAAGCTTCTTAGTGAGGCTTCTTCAAGTATCTGAGAGGATCAGTTTTCAAAGTGTTTTAGGGGGACGGCTTCAACAACAATTGGCATAAAGCTGTGGTTGGCCCCGCAGATCTCGGAGCACTGACCATAGAATACGCCAGGGCGGGATGTAAGGAAGGCTGTTTGGTTTAGACGGCCTGGGACAGCGTCTATTTTCACACCAAGGGCAGGGACTGCCCAAGAGTGCAGAACGTCTTCAGCAGAGACTAAGACTCGAACCGGGGATTCTACAGGGACTACTATTCGGTGGTCTGTCTCTAAAAGGCGGAATTGGCCGGGGGTTAAGTCTTGGGTGGGGACCATATAGGAATCAAAGCCGAGTTCTTTATAATCGGTGTACTCATAACTTCAGTACCATTGGTGGCCGATAGCCTTGATAGTTAAGTGGGGGCTGTTAACTTCGTCCATAAGGTAAAGAATTCGTAAAGAGGGGAGGGCAATTAAGATAAGGATAATAGCGGGCAGAATTGTTCAGATAATTTCAATCTCTTGGGAGTCTAGGATGTTCTTGTTCGTAAGCTGGGTGGTGACTATAGCTACAATAATATAAAGGACGAGGGTGCTAATAAGGAAGACGATTATAAGGGCGTGGTCATGAAAGTGAAGGAGCTCTTCTATTACAGGGGAGGCTGCGTCTTGAAAACCTAATTGGGAGGGGTGTGCCATTAAGTTAAGACACGCGGGGGTTAAACCCACTACTTTGCCTCGACAAGGCAATGTATTATCAAATATACTAGTGTCTTTAAGAAAGTGACAGAATGGTTATGTAGCTGGCTTGAAACCAGCCCAAGGGGGTTCGATTCCTTCCTTTCTCGTTAGTCTAGCTGGACTTGAACGAAAGCTGGCTCTTCAAAGGTGTGGTAGGGAGGAGGGCAGCCATGGAGTCACTCCACATTAGTAGAGGTTAGTTCAACTGAGAGAACTTCACGTTTAGCGGCGAATGCTTCTCAGATAATAAATAGGAACATAATTACTGCCACGAGAGAAACAAGGGAGCCAAGAGAGGAGACCGTATTTCAGAGTGTGTAGGCGTCAGGATAGTCCGAATATCGGCGGGGCATTCCAGCAAGACCTAGGAAGTGCTGTGGGAAGAATGTTAGATTAACGCCGGCAAACATTACACCAAAATGTACTTTTGATCAAGTACTATGAAGTGTATAACCAGTAAATAGGGGGAATCAGTGTACGAAGGCTGCAACAATAGCAAACACGGCTCCTATAGAAAGTACATAGTGGAAGTGGGCAACGACGTAGTACGTGTCGTGGAGAACGATGTCTAGGGAGGAATTGGCAAGGACAATTCCTGTCAGGCCCCCTACTGTAAAAAGGAAAATAAAGCCCAGGGCCCACAGGAGGGGGGTCTCCCATTTGACTACGCCCCCATGGAGGGTGGCTAGCCAGCTAAAAACTTTTACACCTGTGGGGATGGCAATGATCATCGTAGCGGAAGTAAAATATGCCCGAGTATCAACATCCATGCCCACGGTGAATATGTGGTGGGCTCACACAATAAATCCAAGAAGGCCAATTGCCATCATTGCTCAGACTATGCCCATGTAGCCGAAAGGTTCTTTTTTCCCTGCGTAATAGGCGACAATGTGGGAGATCATACCGAAGCCGGGAAGGATCAGGATATACACTTCAGGGTGGCCGAAAAATCAAAATAAGTGTTGGTAAAGGATTGGGTCCCCTCCTCCTGCAGGGTCGAAGAAAGTAGTGTTTAAATTCCGGTCTGTTAGAAGCATTGTAATTCCGGCAGCTAGAACGGGGAGGGAAAGAAGGAGAAGAACAGCAGTAATTAGTACTGCCCAGACAAATAGGGGGGTTTGGTACTGGGTAATCCCAGGGGGTTTCATGTTTGTAATTGTAGTGATGAAGTTAATTGCCCCAAGAATTGAGGAGATTCCAGCCAGATGGAGGGAGAAGATAGTCAGGTCAACGGAAGCTCCCGCATGGGCAAGATTGCCTGCAAGGGGCGGGTAGACTGTCCACCCTGTTCCCGCCCCTGCTTCTACCCCGGAAGAGGCCAGTAGTAGAATAAAGGAAGGGGGAAGAAGTCAGAAGCTCATATTATTTATCCGAGGGAAGGCCATGTCAGGGGCTCCGATCATTAAAGGAATTAATCAATTTCCAAAGCCTCCAATCATAATTGGTATTACTATAAAGAAAATCATAACAAAGGCATGTGCTGTTACAATTACGTTATAAATCTGATCGTCACCCAGGAGGGCTCCGGGCTGGCTTAGTTCTGCTCGGATAAGGAGACTAAGGGCTGTTCCTACCATTCCGGCTCAAGCACCAAATACTAAATAGAGGGTGCCAATGTCTTTGTGATTAGTGGAGAAAAATCAACGTGTGAATGCCACAGGTAAGATGGCTGAGGTTTAAGTGGTGGGTTGTAGCCCCATAGACAGAGGTTTAAGTCCTCTTCTTATCAAGCTCCGAGGTGTTGTACACGTCAGATTGCAAATCTGAAGTAGCAGGCTAACCCCGGCCGGAGCTTTCCCCGCCCTTTTAAAGGGCGGGCGGGGAAAGGTAGGCGGATGCTCGCTGGTTTGGGCGTTTAGCTGTTAACTAAAAGTTTGAAGGATCGAGGCCTTCCCGCCTAGCAAGGCCTTAGCTTAATTAAAGTGTCTGTTTTGCATACAGGAAGATGTGGGTTAGTACCCTGCAGGTCTTAAATCAGGGGCTGGGGGACTTTAACCCCCGCTTAGGGCTTTGAAGGCCCTTGGTCTCTTCTCTAACCTAAGCCCCGTTAAGAGGTGAAGAGTGCAAGTGCTAGTGGGGTAAGGGGAAGTAATGCAAGCGTGGCTATAATAGAGATAGCCACAGGGAGGGTGACTTGCGGGGTGGGCAGCCGTCATGGGGCGGGCCCCACATGTGTGTTAGATCCTACGGTTAGTGTCATGGCGTAGGAGAGGCGAAGGTAAAAATAAAGACTGAGGAGGGCGGAGAGTGCGGCAACTGTGGCAACCAGGGCTAATCCTTGCTTAGTTAGTTCTGTGAGAATAAGTCATTTAGGTATGAAGCCCGATAGGGGTGGTAGGCCCCCAAGGGATAGAAGCACAAGAGGGGTAATAGCGCTCAGGGCAGGGGACTTAGCTCAGGATATCGCTAGGGTGTTGATGTTTGTGGAGTTGTTGAGTTTGAAGACAATAAATGTGGAGAACGATATGACGAAATATAGAATTAGGGTAAGGAAGGAGAGGGAGGGGGAGTAGGGGAGAATTAAGGCTATTCAGCCTAGGTGAGCAATAGAGGAGTAAGCAAGGATCTTTCGGAGTTGGGTTTGATTGAGGCCCCCTCATCCGCCGACTAGGGTCGAGAGGACTCCTATAATAATAAGGAGGGCGGGGCTATGCTGTGGGATTTGCAGCAGAAGCGCGAATGGAGCTAGTTTTTGTCAGGTGGATAAAATGAGCCCAGTAGTTAGGTCTAGCCCCTGAAGAACTTCTGGAAGTCAGAAGTGTGTGGGAGCTAGGCCAATTTTCATTGCAAGGGCGAGGGTGATTATAGCGGCTGGGACGGGGTGTAGCATCTGTTGAATCTCCCACTGTCCTGTGGTTCAAGCATTGGTTGTGGCAGCAAACAAGAGGGTAGCAGCTGCGGCCGCTTGGATAAGGAAGTATTTGATGGTGGCCTCCACGGCCCGAGGGTGGGGCTGTTGGGTTATTAGGGGAAGAATTGCAAGAGTGTTAAGTTCAAGACCAATCCAGGCAACAAGTCAGTGGGAGCTGGAAAGGGTAATGGCGGTGCCCAGGATAAGGGCGGGAATAAGGATAGCCAGCATGAAGGGGGACATTAGTAGGGGAAGGGGTTTAACCAACATTCTTGGGGTATGGGCCCAAAAGCTTAATTAGCTGACCCTACTAGAAGGTGGTGTAGAGGAAGCACAAAGAGTTTTGATCTCTTCAGGTTGGGTTCAAATCCCTTCTTTCTAAGGAGCTGGGGGGACTTTAACCCCCATTATTCACTCTATCAAAGTGGCCCTTTGGCTTCAGGCACAGTTCCTTTAAAACTGAGGGGGGAGGCCTGCAAATGCGATGGGGAGGGACAAATGTCAAATAACAAGTGCTAGTGTTAGGGGGAGGAAGTTTTTTCACACAAGATGCATGAGTTGGTCATACCGAAATCGGGGGTAAGATGCACGGACTCAGAGGAAGACAACTGATAAGAGAGCTGCTTTAGTTATGAGGTTTATAGTAGTAAGCTCGGGAAGAAGGGGGAGGTGGGAGGCTCCTAGGAAGAGGACAGCCGAGAGGGTATTTATAAGGAGAATGTTGGCATATTCAGCAAGGAAAAATAGGGCAAATGGGCCCGCAGCGTATTCCACGTTAAAGCCAGACACTAGTTCAGATTCGCCCTCGGTCAGGTCAAAGGGTGCACGGTTTGTCTCGGCGAGCGTGGAGATGTATCATATGGCTGCTAGTGGTCAGGCGGGCGCTGCCAATCAAATGCTTTCTTGGGCGGTGCTAAATGTCTGGAGGGTAAAGTTGCCAGCAAGGACAATAGTGCACAAGAGAATGAGGCCTAAGCTGACTTCATAGGAAATGGTTTGTGCCACGGCTCGAAGGGCGCCGATTAAGGCGTATTTTGAATTGGAGGCTCAACCAGCCCCAAGAATGGAGTAGACTGCAAGGCTGGAAAGGGCAAGGATAAAAAGGATACCAAGGTTAACATCAATAACGGGGTATGGGAGAGGTATGGGGGCTCAGAGGATGAGAGCAAGGGTGAGGGTAAGCATAGGGGCGAGCAGAAATAGAAAGGGGGAGGAGGTAGATGGCCGGACGGGCTCTTTAATAAAGAGTTTCACTCCGTCTGCGATGGGCTGAAGGAGGCCGTAAGGCCCAACTACATTTGGGCCCTTTCGAAGCTGCATGTAGCCCAGTACCTTTCGTTCCAGAAGGGTGAAGAATGCAACAGCTAGGAGGACTGGTACAATATAGGCGAGGGGGTTAATTACATGGATGAGAAGGGCAGAAATCATAGCTGAGGAGAGGGGTTGAACCTCTGTGTAAAGAGCTTAAGTCTTTCGCATTAACCGGGCTCTGCCACCTGAGCATTCTTTTTCTTAGAAAGAAGCGTTATGCCCTCTTATCTATTTTAGTTGAAGTCAATTGGTGGGGGTGAGGCGTACTTACAGCATGGGCCCCTTTTTCTCGGTCCTTTCGTACTAGAGAAAATCATATCATAGATAGAAACTGACCTGGATTACTCCGGTCTGAACTCAGATCACGTAGGACTTTAATCGTTGAACAAACGAACCCTTAATAGCGGCTGCGCCATTAGGATGTCCTGATCCAACATCGAGGTCGTAAACCCCCTTGTCGATATGGGCTCTAGAAGGGGATTGCGCTGTTATCCCTAGGGTAACTCGGTTCGTTGATCGCCTTGGCGGATCACTATTGGTCAGAAGTTCTGTTAGCTAGAGTTGTCACTCTCACTTGAAAGGGGGTTCCCCTTATTCCACGCGGGGGTTTCTTTTTACTCCGTGGTCGCCCCAACCAAAGACAGGTCGAACAGCAGTCACTAAGTTCTTCCCTTTATTCTGGGTTCCTTAACATGCTCTGCCCTTTGTCTAAAGCTCCATAGGGTCTTCTCGTCTTATGGGTAAATTCCCGCTTCTGCACGGGGAGATCAATTTCATTGACTTAAAAAAGGAGACAGTTTAGCCCTCGTCATGCCATTCATACAGGTCTTCATTTAAAAGACAAGTGATTGCGCTACCTTCGCACGGTCAGAGTACCGCGGCCGTTAAACTTTAGTCACAGGGCAGGCGGGACCTCTTATTCTAAGTTTGCAAGAGGCGATGTTTTTGGTAAACAGGCGGGGCTAGAGGTGTTTGCCGAGTTCCTTCTTCTTTTTTTAGTCTTTCCTTGTATGCACTCTAGTGTAAGGTTAACGGCGGGGTTTAGTTGGACGGTTTTCTAGTGGTCTTTTTATAATGTCCAGTACCCTCTTTTTTGAGGTCGTTAATGTTCGGTGTCAGTTCGTTCCGATTTAAACTTGTGCGAGGAGAGAGTCTGGCTCTCTTATTACTCATATTAGCATAATCTCTTCCATTTCTATGGAAAGGCCCGGTATGAAGTAGGGGGGTAAGATGTTGTGGTCCTAATAATAGGGTGGGAGGGGTGTACGAGCTTTAACGCTTTCTGCGGGGGTGGCTGCTTTTAAGCCAACCGAAACACGTTCCCTGGTGTGCTTATGATCTTAACCCTTCTGTTAAAGTTGTATCTGTTTCAAAGGGGCTGTACCCCCTTTGAGTAACTCTTATGCCCTCTAAGGGGCTTAATAAGGCGGTATGGTCTTGGGGGGAGAGGGCAGAAGGCTGAACTACTATTCAATTCTCGGGCAACCAGCTATAACCAAGTTCGGTAGGTCTGTCACCTCTACTCAAAGCTCTCCCCACTCTTTTGCCACAGAGACGGGTTCGCCCTAATTAGGCTGTCTTGGAGTAGCTCACCTGGTTTCGGGGAGTCAAACTAAAAGTCCTTTTGCTTGACACTTTCTTGCTAATTCATGATGCAAAAGGTACGAGGGTTAATCTCTGCTTTGTTGTGCTTGCTTCTGATTTGTTTCATTTCTCTTTCAGCGTTCCCTTGCGGTACTAGTGCTGTTGCTTCGGGTGTCCTTTTCTGTCGCCCATACTTAGGGGGTAAAATGATTTGTTTAGGGTGGCTTAGGCCTTGGGGGGTTATTAATATTGTGTTGTTGAACTCGGGGGTTGAGCTAGCTGTTGAGCGTCAGAATAATTCGATTTGCACGAATGTCTTCTCGGTGTAAGGGAGATGCTGTTCTAACTGAGCTATATTCTG